AATCTAAAATATATCGGTAGGGGAGCGTTCTGTTGTAGGTCGAAGTATTAGCGTAAGCGGATATGGACGAAGCAGAAGTGAGAATGTCGGCTTGAGTAACGAAAATATAGGTGAGAATCCTATACCCCGAAAACCCAAGGTTTCCTCCGGAAGGCTCGTCCGCGGAGGGTAAGTCAGGACCTAAGGCGAGGCTGAAAAGCGTAGTCGATGGACAACGGGTTAATATTCCCGTACCATTTTTTGTTGATATCGAGGGACGGAGAAGGCTAAGCTGGCCGGATATTGGTTTTACCGGTTTAAACGTTCAAGATGATGAGAAACGGAGAAAACGTTTTGAGTTGAGGCGTGAATACGAGATGCTACGGCATTGAAGCAGTGTATGTCAGACTTCCAAGAAAAGCTCGCAATGTCAGAAACAATCAATGCCTGTACCATAACCGACACAGGTGGGTAGGTAGAGTATACTAAGGGGCGCGAGATAACTCTCTCTAAGGAACTCGGCAAAATGACTCCGTAACTTCGGGAGAAGGAGTGCCTTATTTTTAAGGTTGCAATAACAAGATCCAAGCAACTGTTTACCAAAAACACAGGTCTCCGCTAAGTCGTAAGACGATGTATGGGGGCTGACGCCTGCCCAGTGCCAGAAGGTTAAAGAAGTTGGTTAGCCTAGCGAAGCTGATGACTGAAGCCCTGGTGAACGGCGGCCGTAACTATAACGGTCCTAAGGTAGCGAAATTCCTTGTCGGGTAAGTTCCGACCCGCACGAAAGGCGTAATGATTTGGATACTGTCTCGGAGAGGGGCTCGGTGAAATAGACTTGTCTGTGAAGATGCGGACTACCTGCACCTGGACAGAAAGACCCTATGAAGCTTTACTGTAACTTGAGATTGAAATTGGACTTTATTTGCGCAGTATAGGTGGGAGACGTTGAGAGTATTCTTGCGGGAATATTGGAGTCATCAGTGAGATACCACTCTTGTAATGTTAGATTTCTAACTTTGTATCATTATCTGGTCAAAGGACAGTTTCAGGCGGGCAGTTTGACTGGGGCGGTCGCCTCCCAAACGGTAACGGAGGCGCACAAAGGTTTCCTCTGAACGTGTAGAAATCGTATCTAGAGTGTAAAGGCATAAGGAAGCTTGACTGTGAGACCTACAAGTCGAGCAGGGACGAAAGTCGGTCTTAGTGATCTGACGGTGCTGAGTGGAAAGGCCGTCACTCAACGGATAAAAGTTACTCTAGGGATAACAGGCTGATCTCCCCCAAGAGTTCACATCGACGGGGAGGTTTGGCACCTCGATGTCGGCTCATCGCATCCTGGGGCGGTAGTACGTCCCAAGGGTTGGGCTGTTCGCCCATGAAAGCGGTACGCGAGCTGGGTTCAGAACGTCGTGAGACAGTTCGGTCCATATCCGGTGTAGGCGTTAGAATATTGAGAGGAGCCTTCTTTAGTACGAGAGGACCGAGAAGGACATACCTCTGGTGTACCAGTTATCGTGCCAACGGTAAACGCTGGGTAGCTATGTATGGAGTGGATAACCGCTGAAAGCATCTAAGTGGGAAGCCCACCTCAAGATAAGTATTCTCATCACGGAAGTGAGTAAGGTCACGGTAAGACTAACCGTTTGATAGGCATTAAGTGTAAATGTAGTAATATATGAGCTGAGATGTCCTAACAGACCGAGGACTTGAATTTTTTAAACAATAAATTGATTCCACAAATGAATCAATTTATTCTAGTTACCATTGATTCGATGGTAACTAATTTTGCTTTGGTATTTTTAGTGTACTCAGCGGAACCACACTGATCCATCTCGAACTCAGTTGTGAAACGTTATAAATCGACGACAATACTTGGGGGGGGACCTCCTGGGAAGATAGTTCAATGCCAAAGTTTTTAATGAAAGTACAATATAAACTATTTCCCTCCTTTGAGACACCATTGGAATGTAGTTGCTACAACTCCCCCCATAACTAAGAAAAAACCTGAACCAGTAAATTAAGTACATAAACCAACTATAGCGCTACCTAACAAAAAACATAGAAATTCTTTGTTAGCAAATCCTCCAAGTGAACTTGGACTTGGAGCAGGACCAGGAATATCCGTAGCGCCTGCTACAGTAGTAGAAAGCGTGAACCAGGCTAAAGTATACGCAACTTTTTTGCCATGGCGACTAAGGTTACGAAACGCTTCTTCTTCTGACAAATATTCGCCAGCATCATATGGAAAACCGATCATGAATATAAATAATTTAATAAAAAATATATTGATGATTTGACTTGGATAATAGAACAAGCCAACTTTTTAATGTTAAATAAAATTTTCAATTTTTGCAACATTTAATGTTTCTTAAAAAAAAAATTATAAGAGAACAGACAAAGGAGATAAGATTAAATAATGGGAACGGAGGGACTTGAACCCTCACGCCTATCACTAGGCAACGGATTTTAAGTCCGTCGTGTCTACCAATTCCACCACGTTCCCATCAAGATTAATAAAGATTAGTAATCTTAATACTAATATAAATCAATTTGAATCGAAAAACAATCTTATAGTTTAAATTGATTCTAGGTGGCACCCAGATTCGAACTGGGGAATGGAGGTTTTGCAAACCACTGCCTTACCACTTGGCTATGCCACCAGATCCAAATATCTTTACTCTTTAGATTCTAACCGATTTCATAGAAATTTGAAAAGAAAAATTCTTGATTTTTTGATTTTGGAAAGTAAATAAAACGGAAAGTTTGAATTGACTTATTATTAATAATATTTTACTATAAGCTATAGTAAAATATTATTAATAATAAGTATAATCATAATGGCTGTACCTAAGAAACGAACATCAAAATCTAAAAAGAATGCTCGTAAAGCAAATTGGAAAAGAAAAGCTCATAAATCAGCTCAAAAATCCTTATCTTTAGCAAAGTCAATGTTACGAGGTAAAACTACAAGTTTTGTATATAGCGTATATAGTGAAGATGAATAAATCTTTAAAAAAATTTTAAAGATTTATTTGCTAAATATAGATAAATTCTTTAAATAATTTAACGGATGTGGCGGAATTGGTAGACGCGCTAGATTTAGGTCCTAGTAACTTTGTTGTGAGAGTTCGAGTCTCTCCATCCGTATTTAATTTTGTTCTAAATTTTTGATAATATAAGATAAAAACGATAAACCGAAAATTATGCTTCCTTTTACTTTACAACAATTACGAATTTTAAAGGCTGTTGCTACAGAAAAAAATTTTACTAAAGCAGCTGAAGTACTATATCTATCTCAACCTTCGTTAAGTAAACAAATCAAAACATTAGAAAAAAACCTCGATATATTATTAATAAATCGAGAAAATAATAAAATATCATTAACTGAAAATGGAAAAGTTTTCTTACAGTATTCTGAACGAATTCTAGCGTTATGTGAAGAAAGTTGTAGAGCATTAATTGATTTAAAAAATGGTGACAGGGGAAATTTAACAGTGGGAGCAAGTCAAACAATTGGAACTTATTTAATGCCAAGAGTTTTAGCTCTTTTTGCACAAAATTATCCTCAAATTAATTTAAAAGTTCAAGTTAATTCTACTCGATTAATTGCAAATAATGTATTAAATCGTGAAATTGATATAGCAGTTGTAGGAGGTGAAATACCGAATAAACTAAAAAAAAATCTTACTATCAAACATTTTGTCGAAGATGAATTAAGTTTAATAATTTCAAAATCTCATCCTTTTGCTAAAAAGAAAAAAATAAAGAAAGAAAATTTATACTATTTAAATTTTATAACATTAAATTCAAATTCCACGATACGAAAATTTATCGATAATATTTTGATTCAAAATGGAATTGAAACAAAACAGTTAAAAATTATAATGCAGTTTAATTCTATTGAAGGTATTAAAACTGCTGTTAGTTTAGGATTGGGTGCTGCATTTGTTTCTTCTTCAGCAATTGAAAAAGAAGTTGAATTAAAAACTATTGAAATTCTTAAAATTGAAAATATTCGAATAACTAGAACTTTGTCAATAATTAGTAATCCCGAATGTTATAAATCAAAAGCGTTCGATTTATTTTCAAATGAATTATATACATTAAAACAAACGATAGAAAATTAAAATATATACGTAAAAAGTTGACGATTTCAAAAATTTTCTAGTATTATAAAATAAAATAAAAATAAATTAATTTAAATTATGAAATATGCAATTGTCGAAATAAGTGGAAGACAATTTTGGGTTGAAACAGGTAAATATTATGATTTTAACAGAATTCCAACGGAATTAGGGAAACAAATTACTTTAAATCGAGTTTTATTATTAAACAATGAAGGAAATGTTTTAATAGGTCAACCATATTTAGATAGTGTAACAATTAAAGGAAAAATTTTAGAACATTTACGAGGCAAAAAAACAATTGTTTATAAAATGAGACCTAAAAAAAAGACTAGAAAAAAACAAGGTCATCGACAAGAATTAACTCGAGTTCTTATTGAAGATATTAGTATTGCTTAAAAAAAGGAGTTTTAAAAATTATGGCACATAAAAAAGGTGCAGGAAGCACAAAAAATGGTCGCGATTCAAATGCTAACCGCTTAGGTGTTAAAAGATTTGGAGGTGAAAAAGTTAGAGCAGGAAATATCCTAATTCGTCAAAGAGGAATGAAATTTAAACCTGGTTCTAATGTTGGATGTGGGAAAGATTTTACATTATTTGCTTTAACAGATGGAATTGTTAAATTTGATTTAAGTAATGGAAAACAGAAACGTATCAATATTATTGTTTAAAAATATTTAAATAATTTTCAAATGCTAAACAACCCATTTAATAAAAATTCATCTGTCAAAAAATATCAAAGTTTAATTGATCAGATTAATATTTTAGAAAATGATTTAAAAACATTAAGTGATAGTGAATTACGGGCTAAAAGCTTTAAGTTAACAAAACAATACGAAGATAATCAAAATTTAGATTCATTAATTGCTGAATCCTTTGCACTAACAAGAGAAGCAAGTTCTCGTACATTAGGTTTAAGACATTTTGATGTCCAATTAATTGGTGGTCTTGTTTTAAATAATCAAAAGATTGCAGAAATGAAAACTGGGGAAGGAAAAACCCTTGTAGCAACTTTGCCAGCAGTTTTGAATGCAACGACAAAAAAAGGCGTCCATATTGTAACAGTAAATGATTATTTAGCAAACCGTGATCAAGTATCTATGAGCCAAGTTTATCGATTTCTTGGTTTAGATACTGGTTTAATTCAAGAAGGTATGTCACCTTCAGAACGTAAAGAAAGTTATAATGCGGATATTACCTATGTTACAAATTATGAGCTAGCATTTGACTTTTTACGAGATAATAGGGCATTAAATTTAACAGAGGTAGTTTTACGACCTTTCAATTATTGTATTATTGATGAAGTTGATTCTATTTTAATCGATGAAGCTCAAACACCATTAATTATCTCAAATAACATTTCAACTCCAGTTCAAAAATATATTATAGCTGCAGAAAGCACAGAGTATTTGGAACCTAATATTCATTATAAAGTTGATGAAAAGAATAAAAATGTTGTTTTAACCGAAGAAGGTAGTAAACGAACCGAAGAAATTTTAAGTATTCAGAATCTGTATGATCCAGAAGATCCATGGATTCCTTACATTATGAATGCGCTCAAAGCTAACACTTTATTCTTTAAAAATGTTCATTATATTGTTCAAAATAATCGGATCGTTATTGTTGATGAATTTACTGGGCGAATTATGCCAGATCGTCGCTGGGGTGATGGATTACATCAAGCTATTGAAGCAAAAGAAAAATTATCAATTCGCCAAAACACGGAAAGTGTGGCTTCGATAACCTATCAAAATTTCTTTTTGCTTTATCCAAAATTAGCTGGGATGACTGGAACCGGAAAAACTGCTGAAATTGAATTTGAAAAAATCTATAGTTTACCAGTTACTGAGATTCCAACTGCTAAACCCATTTTACGAAAAGATCTACCAGATCTTATTTTTAAAGATCAATTTTCAAAATGGAATGCAATTAGTCAGGCTTGTAACAACATAGCTGCAACAGGACAACCTATTTTAGTTGGAACTACAACGGTTGAAAAATCTGAAATGCTCGCACAATTATTAAATGAATATAAATTATCTTATGAAATTTTGAATGCTAAGCCTGAAAATGTGAGACGAGAGTCAGAAATTGTTGCTCAAGCTGGAGCAAGAAGGAGTATTACAATTGCTACAAATATGGCGGGTCGTGGTACTGATATTATATTAGGTGGAAATATTAATTTTAAAATTCAGAAAAAATTGTACGAGATTTTAACATTATCAAAAAATTCTAAAAATAGTAATATTTTCCAATCTCAGCTACTAAATACATTTGAAGGATGTTCACAAAAATTCTTAAGTGTTTTAGTATCCTTATTGAATAATACAGAATTCTTAGAATTATCAGATGTTGATATATTAAGAATTTTAAAAGAAAATGATCGAATCTCAATTCCCACTATTTCTTATCAACCTTCTATTAGATTTTTAATTAATGAATTGATATCTTATAATAAGAAAAATCAAAAACAAGAAAACAAAATTGTTAAAAATCTAGGTGGATTATATATTATTGGTACAGAAAGAAATGAGTCACGAAGAGTGGATAATCAGTTACGTGGTAGATGTGGTCGACAAGGTGATCCTGGAACATCAAGATTTTTTTTAAGTTTAGATGACAATCTATTACGTTTATTTGGTGGACCCAAAATTCAAAATTTCATGCAAACTCAACTTGCTGATGACGCGCCATTAGAATCCAAGTTAATTACAAAAAGTTTAGATTCAGCCCAAGAACGAGTAGAAGAAAGGGCTTATCAACAACGAAAAAATTTATTTGATTATGATGAGGTATTAAATAAACAACGGAAAATTGTTTACAATGCAAGACGACGGATTTTAGAAAGTATTTCAGTACAAAAAAATATTTATGCACATGGTGAACAGGTCATTACAGACTTATTATTGGAATTAAATGATAAAACAATTTCGTTGATTGAAAATTTCTTTGGACAAGATTTAGTATTAAATTATAGTCGTGATTTTAATTCTGTACAAAAAGAATTTGCTTTATCGGAGATAAAACTTTATTTATTTAATGAATTTTGGTTAACTTATCAAGCTAAAAAAACTGAATTTTCTATATACGGTGATGGAATAATTGAAGAGTTAGAAAGAAGTATTATTTTAATTAATACTGATAAAATTTGGTGTGAGCATTTACAAAAAATGACATTATTACGTGAAGCCGTTGGCTGGCGTGCGTATGGTCAAAAAAATCCGTTGTATGAATACAAACAAGATGCATTTTTTATATTTGAAAATCGAGAAGAGTTCTTAAGACATCTAATAATTTATGATCTATTCAGAGCATATATTATATAAATTAAATTAAATTAAAAAAAAATCAACTTAAAATAAATTAATATGACAAAACAGACGCTTTCGAATAAAGGTCGTTATTCGATTTTAAAATTATCAGGTTTTCGTGCACGTATGGCAACTCCACAAGGTCGAAAAACAATTCGAAATAGACGTAAAAAGGGGCGTAATAGATTAACTATTCAAAAATAAACTGTTAATTATTAGAGTAATTTATTGTTAATTACTCTAATAATAAATAATTTTTTATTTAAAATTAATATAATACTAATTTAATAAACTAAATTTTTGACTAATTATTTTATGAAATTTAATGATGAATTAGCTCTTTTTTTAAAGGCTCGTTATCCAATAATTTATATTAATACCATTGAAGAAGATCGTGTCGAATATATAATTCGAAAAAATATAAAAACTAATTTAAACCGAAGTATCTATAGTTGGGACTTTGTCGATGGGTATACAAATAACCCAAATAATGAAGGATTTGCAAAAAGAAACCCTTTACAGGCACTTGAACTAGTTGAACGATTAAGTGCAGAAACACCCGCGTTATTTATTTTAAAAGATTTTAATCGATTTCTAACGGATCTTTCGATTTCAAGAAAATTACGAAATATTAGTCGAATTTTAAAATTACAACCAAAAACAATTATTATTATTGGTTCAGATTTGACTATACCAAAAGAATTACAAGATTTATTAACGGTCTTACAATTTCAATTGCCATTAGAAAGTGAAATTAGTCAAGAATTAGAGCGTTTAGTTACTTCTCTAAATATCCAAATTGATCCACAATTATTTGAAAATTTAACTAGAGCTTGTCAAGGCTTATCATTAGAGAGAATAAGACGAGTTTTATCAAAAATTATTGCTACTTATAAAACAATCGATAATAATAGTATTGCAATTTTACTTAGTGAAAAAAAACAGATAATAAGTCAAACTGAAATTCTTGAGTATACTTCTGTGGATGAAAAAATTACTAATCTTGGAGGTTTAGATAATTTAAAAGATTGGCTGAGAAAACGAAAAACAGCGTTTGGGATTCAAGCTTCAAATTATGGTTTACCAACACCTCGTGGATTATTGTTAGTTGGAATTCAAGGAACGGGAAAATCTTTAACTGCAAAAGCTATTGCTAATGAATGGCAGTTACCTTTATTGAAACTAGATGTTGGAAAATTATTTGGTGGAATTGTTGGTGAATCTGAATCAAGACTTCGTCAAATGATTAATGTAGCTGAAACAATTTCTCCTTGTATTTTATGGATTGACGAAATTGATAAAGCCTTTAGTAGTACAGAAAGTAAAGGTGACAGTGGAACAAGTAATCGGGTATTAGCAACTTTTGTTAGTTGGTTATCAGAAAAGAAAAAACCAGTTTTTGTAATTGCAACAGCAAATAATATTGATTTATTACCGTTAGAAATTATTCGAAAAGGACGATTTGATGAAATCTTCTTTCTTGATTTACCAAAAAAAGATGAACGTGAAGAAATATTTAAAATTCATATTAAAGAATTTAGACCTAATAGTTGGAAATCTTTTGATTACAATAAATTAGCTGAATTATCTGAATCATTCTCCGGTGCTGAGATTCGCCAAAGTATCATTGAGGGAATGTACCATGCTTTTTATGAAAAACGGGAATTCACAACAGACGATATTTCGATGGCATTGACTGAATTAATTCCATTAGCAAATTTAGAAAGTAGTCAAATGGTAAAATTGCAAAATTGGGCTTCTTCAGGACGAATTCGATTAGCCTCGTCTAAAACTATATATTTAAATTAATAAACGTATAAGATGAAACAAAAAATTTTTCGACTACTTGCAGATCTAAGATTTGCGATTTTCATTTTATTATTAATAAGTTTTTGTAGTATTGCGGGAACAATTATTGAACAAGATCAATCTATTGAAACTTATAAAATAAATTATCCATTAATAAATCCTGTTTTCGGATTTCTAAGTTGGGATCGAATTCTTCAGTTTGGCTTTGATCATGTTTATAAAACTTGGTGGTTCTTTAGTCTTATTTTATTATTTGGAATAAGTCTAATATCCTGTACTTTTTTACAGCAACTTCCATCCTTAAAAATTGCTCGTAGATGCCAATTTTTTAGAACAACTGGACAATTTTATAGATTAAAATTTTCTACAATATTAAATAATTTTTCTTTCAATAAAATTTTATTACGAATTAAAAATAATAAATATTCGATCTTTCAACAAAAGAATATTATTTACTGTTATAAAGGTTTAATTGGCCGAATTGCTCCTATAATTGTACACTTTAGTATGATTTTAGTTTTACTAGGAACAATTATTGGTTCATTATTTGGTTTTAAAGCTCAAGAAATTGTTCCGAAAACAGAAACCTTTCATATTCAAAATATTTTAACTAATGGTCAGTTAACATTTGTTCCAAAAACATCTACACGTATTAATGATTTTTGGATTACTTATACAAAAAATAAAACTATTTCTCAATTTTATTCCGATGTTTCAATTTTAGATAACCAAGGGAATGAAACAAATCGCAAAACTATTTCAGTAAATTATCCT